GGCTTATTAGCTAAATGGCAATTGGCACATACAATTCGACCAGTCGCTTCTCGTGGATTTTCATAACCCTGCTGCGCAAAAATGGGATATGCATTTGAAATAGATGCTCGAGTTATTACATATATCATGATCGATAAAGAAATGGATCGAGTCATCTGTTCTTTTACCCAAGAAAAAGTATTTCTATTTTGCATAGTCCAATCATAGATCCCGGAATTTCTACAATAAATTCGATAGGTAGCTAGTAGAATTCCCTATCCACAAGTTTGCCATTGTATTGATTGTACTGAAAGAATTGTACTGGTGGAATATGGTATGAATACCTTGAACTGAAAAGGTAGAAGTAAAAAAAATAAGTAAGATTTAAAACGATTTCTTTATACACGAAGCAAAAGTCTGATTTGATTGATATCAAGAGATCTAATGAATTCTTCATTCATTCATTGAATGATAAATTACTACAAGGGAAGGAGATACACGATTTAAAAAATGGAAGATCCAATATTTCACAATTGTATCTAGAATCACTGGGAAAGTGAAAACAAGACCAGATATAATTTGATCGTTCTGAGCCAATCCAAAATCGTTGTATATCGAACCAATCATTAGTTCCCAACCATGGGTCGAGTGGAATCCGATCCATAAATCAGTAACTAAAAGAATAGAAAAAGCTTTTATTGTGTCACTTAAGTTATAGAGAAATTCCTGAATCCAAGAATTAAGAATGAAAAGTTCTTCATTACCCAGAATAAAATAACTACTTAGAATAGCGAAACAGATTAGATTTGTCGATAAATGCAAAATTATATGGAAATGAGATTCATTGTGTCTTTTGACCAATTGTATTGTTTCCTTGTGCATTCCTATATGAAGCCCTTGCCCTTGTATATATGTGTCCGAGTACTGCTTTATCTTTATCATCTCGTCCAACAGGAATAGTTCTTCTAATTCCATAAAATTTTCTAGAACATTTTTCTCTTGAATATCATTCAAAAGGATTTCGGATTGCCTGGTATTCCACCAATTAATAATCCAAGTTTCTAGACTTTTCTTAAATGAGAGAGAAACCCACCAGGGCAAAAAGAGTATAGACACAAGATATGGGAGGGAAGCGAATGCTTTCTTTTTTTTTTCATTATGTATCTGTGATGTTAATGAACCTGTTTCATTCGTTGATTCTATCTTAGATTTCTATGAAGCGCGAGTTCTATAACAAGAACCTATAACTATAACAAGAACAAGGTATCGAATTTATGGGTCTTTTCCTATTTTTGTTTTTGTGTCAGAATTAAGGTCTTTGTATCTAGAATAGAACATCGAAGAAGGGACCTTTTCGAATGCAAAAAAAAAAAGAAGTAAATATTCTTTCCAGATTCCAGAAATACCAATTAGGAAAATTGTAACCAATTCCATCTTCATTTATTCCTTTCGATGAAGACTCGAAAATCCATTTTAAGTAACGAATATTATTTTTATTTTAAGACGAACCCTACCAGATCCTTTAATTCTTTTATTTCTATTTCGAATTCGAAAGATTTAACTTTTTAATCGCAGCACGGGGATAGGGTATCAATTCAAAATCAGGGAACTAAAAGGAAGAATTCTGTTTTTACGAAAACAAAAGGTAAGATATTTGATGAATCTATACTTAACTTAGATTAGACTTCTTAATGAAACTTATTAGACCTTTAATTAGTATAAAAGAGTTAAGCTGGGGGCCATGTATATGCGTATATTTTGGTGTACTTTTGGTGTACAAATAGTTTATAGTTTATATTAATACTTAAATTCTTAATACTTATTCTTAATACTTAATATATATTATATTATATATAAAATAAATTATTATTATATTATAATTAATAATTATATAATTATTATATTTTTTTTATTCTTTATGCGTCCTCCTGGTTTTTTTATTTGTATTTGAGATGTATAATGTATGTGAACTGCTGCCTCAACGGAACGGTAAAATAGAATATAGCATCCTTTGTCGGAATGAACATTTTTAAGAAGCTGCAGTTGTCTTAAAAGGATAATTAGTAAGTTCTTCTCTCATGCTGAGATTTCTTCTTCAGTTCATTTCATTCAATTGGTACGCGCAAGAAATAGGCCAATTCGGCAGCTTTTTGTTCAATTTCTCGTGGATTAAAATTATCATCAGTACGAGTCAAGGGAATGGCTCCTTGACCCCGGATTTCCATATAAAGGACACGACGAGTAAAAAGACCCTCTCCCACCTCTATTCTGATTGATTGGATATCTTTCAGAAAGAAACGAAAGAAGATGCGACGATTTTTTCCAGGGAATCCCCAACGAAAAAAGCACATTATCCCTTCTTTTCTATCGAATCGGTCATAACCACTACCTAAATTCCATGAAATTGTGCACCACAAATAAGAACTAATGAATAGACCTGCGATCCCATAGAAAGACATCACGATCCCTTGTGGGAAAAAAACAATTTCCTGAGAAGGAAATACGGATATCAGATTCCTACCAAGATAACTGGAAGTTCCAACCACTAAGAATCCTAGTGAACCTAAAAAAAGGATACAGGCCCAGCAAAAATTACTTGTTTTTCGAGACCCCGTTATAAGTTCTATCCATATATGTTCTGATCGCCAATTCATACTATACTAGATCCAGTTGCATTCGATTAGAATTGAGAAAATAACCCAAATAGATTTTACTTTTCTTGCTTGATTCCGAAATAACTTCCATCAACTAGCAGTATTCTGACATGAACCATTAGGAATAATTGGTTAGATACATTGAGTTTCTATTTCAAAGATTAAAAAAAAAAATATTTGCTGATCATTTTGAATTTAATTGATATTGATTAAGCTATAACCGCATATACATACATTAATGCATATATTATGCATCAGTATACATAACAATTTTTCCGTTTGTTTTCGGAAAGGCCACATATCATATATCCTACCATATTACACTAAAAAAGTATTTGTATGATGATCCAGCGTTGAAATAAATTGATGAGATTTGGTCCCATCATTTTTAGACAATCTTATTTCTTTGGACATAAAGAGATAAAGAAGCCATTGCGATTGCCGGAAAGACTAGGCCCACTAAAGGAACCAAAATAGAGGGAAAGTTAAAATCTATCATAGAACGGGTACCTCGATTTCATATTTGTACCTATTATAATTATAAAGATATCTTATGATACGTCTACCTATTATAAAAAATATGAATATAATCTTAATATTCTTAATATTAAAGTACTTAATAATAAAAATAAATAAGTACAAGGAATGTAGAACTAAATGAAGTTTACCTATTCCTCTTTCTACACGAATATGTATGACAGTCCACTTTCATAAATTTTATTCTTCTTTTCCCATCCTTAATTTTATTTATATCTTTTCTTTCAAAAAACCTTTGTTTGTTTTGAAAGAAAAGAATTTTTTATGAATTCGCGACTTTAACCAATCTTATCCAACAAACAAAACAGGGGTTCTCGGTAAATAGAAATAATTTATATTCTTATTATTCTTTATTATCATTCTATATTCATTCTTATATTCTTCTTAGTTTGATTATTTGATTATATATTCTATATTTGAATTTGATTTGTTTTTATATTTTATTTTTTTTTTAATCTTGATTCAAGGGAAGGAAACCCTGTAGTTGAAATAACTCACTGAGAACACCTTTTAAAAGATTACGTGGTACGATTGGGTCGAATAAGCCCTTATCGAATAAATACTCAGCCTCTTGTGAACCGTCAGGTACTGTCTTTTTCAATGTTTGTTCAATTACTCTTTTGCCCGCAAACGCAATATAGGCATTAGGTTCAGCAATAATGATATCTCCCAACATACCAAAACTTGCTGTAACTCCGCCAGTTGTAGGAGATGTAAGGATTGATACATAGAATAACTTTTTATTTGATTGATAATCATATGAAGCAGAAGATATTTTAGCCATTTGCATCAAGCTCAAACTCCCTTCTTGCATGCGTGCTCCTCCAGAAGCACACACAATAATGACAGGTAGAGATCGATTAATAGCATACTCGATCAAACGGGTTATTTTCTCACCTACTACGTATCCCATACTACCTCCCATAAACTGAAAATCCATAACTCCAATTGCTATGGGAATACTATTTAGTTGACCTATGCCCGTTTGAACAGCTTCAGTTAAACCCGTTTTTTTTTTATAAAAAAAGATGCGATCTGTATAAGGTTCCTCTTCTGAATTAAATTCAATGGGATCCATAGAGACCATATCCTCATCCATAGGCTCCCAAGTGTCAGGATCAATAAGAAGTTTGATTCTATCTGAACTACTCATTTTCAAATGATATCCGCAGTATTCACAAATATTCATTTTTGAAAAAAAAAATTTTTTATAATTTAATCCATAACAATTCTCGCATTGAACCCATAACTCTCTGTATTTTGTATTTATATCGAAATCATTAGATATTCCTCTTTCATTGAGATAACTGCTACTAGTACTACTCGAATTTTCACTTTCAATACTACTTATAGTTTGACTTTCCGTACAAATGAAACTATAAATGTAACTGTCGATACCACTGTAAATGTCACTATTAAGACTGATTTCAAAACGAAGATAACTATCAATGCAACTATTAATGTGATTATTCCAATTAGATTGAGTATCATCCATGGAATAATAATAGTAGTAATTGCTACTCTTAGACTCACTATTCAAATAACTATAAAAAAGTATCTCTAGTTCATTCAAAAAAGAATTAGCATTGTCAATCTCAAAAATCTGATTTTCAATATCAAAATATACAGAATAACTGTCACCATTACTATTTTTAACTAAAAAAGTATCATCAGAGATCAAACTAAAAATATTTCTGCTATCAAATAAATAATCTAGATAATTAATATTACCGAAACTATAACTGCCACTATCACTCCAACTAGGAATCCTTTTCTCCGCATCATTTAGAATAGGTTCATTACTTCCACTAGTATGTCCAATATCATCAA